TTGGTAATTGCTGGGGTGTAGTGCATTAAGGTGGGAGGTTGGATAAATTAATTCTTTTTACTGTAGTATCAGTACTAATATGCTTTCTGAGGGGTATGGCCCTGGGTGTGTGGGAAGAAATTACAAGTAAATATTGGTGGAAAGGTACAGTGAAATATTAATTGTAAATATTTGTTGCTGTGCAATTTCTCAAGTGAGAAAAAAAATGTTAGTAGGCGGATGTCTCTTTACGGTGGTTACCTCAGAAAGTGTGGGTTAGCGGGTTGCATTTTGGGTTTAAATTTGCATAAATTTATTTTAAATGTAAATAATAATAAAAATTTTTCTTTTATGTCCTGTAACCATTGACTGAATAACACCTTATGGGTGGGATGGGGGCCAAACTATTCGTGCTACAATGACACCATTAAATAGGGGACAAACACTGCCATGCCCTACCTTAACTGAATATCGGCGGGATTCAGCCAGAGGGATTCCACTCCCGGCTAGGCAATGGTGATGAGTACATCCCTACTCAGTAGGCCATAGCGGAGCGAGCTCCCGTAGACCGGCTAAGAGGGTGACAGCACTGTGATCCATCACAAATGTCTCATTTAAGGGGAACGTATGGGCGAGTTACGTAGTGTGTACCTGAGGTAGGAACCAGATGCCGTTTACAGCTTGAGGATAGTTACTCTTCACGGTGTGGGCTTCCGGCGAGGGTTAGCAGGGGTTGTGGATGGAATGATGGTTTCACGGAGGATGTTAGGTTAAGAGACCAACTATACGGAAGAATATCCATGTTGGAAGGGTTAGCTAGAATGGGATGAACCATAGACGGGATGTGCGTATGTACAATTAAGCAAAGGTGGGGCATATAATATCCATGGGGGCGGTAATTTACGGGGAATCAAGGTGGTCATGTATTTGGTCCTGTCAAGGATGTTAAATCCGTGCTTGTAAGCATGTCTTGTAATCATGGATAGGGGAGGTTTGTAAGGTATGTGCTATGTATGATTAAGCATGTGTAGTACTATGTATTAGACATGGGGCAAAGCATTAATGTACTATATACATAGTGAAGGGGAGGTTATATTGTAGATGTAAGTACTTGCATGGTACTTAAAAGTTGTACACTCAAAGAAAATAAAGTGCAGGGAGTAATTTAAGTTAGAATTTCAGCTTTGGGTGCTGACTGTAGAACAGGATGTTCTCTCCCTGAAGTGTCCTGGGGAGTAAGATTCTCCATTATCCGGTTTACAAGACCGAGGTATTGGCTTATACTACAAGGACGTTACCATTTGAGTAGCTTATTTTCAATTAGGGAGGATAGAGGAATAAGGGTAATAATAGTAAGAAAATATATAATGGATGCTATTTGACCAATAGTTACGAAGGGGTATTCCACTGGTTGACCTCCAATTCATGTGAGTGTAAGTAGAATAGCCACTAGGGTTCAGAACAAGCTTTGACCAATTGGTCGGAATATTATGCTTTGTTGTTTAGATAGGTGGATTATTGGAATAATTGCTAGAATTAGGATGGAGAGAATAAGGGCTAGAACACCTCCTAGTTTATTGGGGATGGATCGTAGAATGGCATATGCAAATAGGAAGTATCACTCTGGTTTAATGTGGGGAGGAGTATTAAGGGGGTTTGCTAGGATATAGTTGTCTGGGTCAGTTAGAAGGTCGGGAGCAAATAGGGTTAAACTTATTAGGAGAAGAAGGAGAAAGATTAACCCTAAAATATCTTTAATTGTGTAGTAGGGGTGAAATACAATTTTGTCAGAGCTGGATACTAATCCTGATGGGTTATTGGAGCCTGTGTCATGCAGAAATAAAAGGTGGATAGCAGCTAAGGCTGCAATAATAAAGGGTAGAATAAAGTGGAAAGTAAAGAATCGTGTAAGTGTGGCTTTGTCTACTGAGAAGCCTCCTCAAATTCACTGCACGAGGTCTGATCCGATGTAGGGAATAGCTGATAGAAGGTTTGTAATTACTGTGGCGCCTCAGAAAGATATTTGGCCCCATGGAAGGACGTAGCCTATAAATGCTGTGGCTATAGATGCCAGTAGTAGGATAATACCGACATTTCAGGTCTTCAGAAAGAGAAATGATCCATAGTACAGACCTCGTCCAATGTGAAGAAACAGGCAGATAAAAAATATGGAGGCGCCGTTAGCATGTAGATAACGGATAATTCAGCCGTAGTTTACATCTCGTGTAATATGGGCCACTGAGGAGAAGGCAGAGGAGGTATCCGGCGTGTAATGTATGGCTAGAAATAGGCCGGTGGCAATTTGGGTAATAAGGCAGATACCGAGAAGTGAGCCGAAGTTCCATCAGGATGAGATGTTGGACGGTGTGGGTAAGTCAATGAATGAATTGTTAATAATTTTTGCTAGTGGGTGTGTTTTACGGGTAATGGTCATTAGAATTCTTATAGTTGAAATACAACAATGGTTTTTCATATCATTAGTCATGGTTAAATCCATGTGGGAATAATGACATATGCTTTATTTTCATTAAGTATTATACTGGTAATAGGGTTTATGGGATTTTCCTCTAAGCCTTCGCCTATTTATGGTGGTTTGGTGTTAATTTTTAGTGGTGCTGTAGGTTGTGCGATTACGTTGTATTTAGGGGGATCCTATATAGGATTAATAGTTTTTTTAATTTATTTGGGTGGGATAATAGTTGTTTTTGGTTACACTGCAGCAATGGCAATTGATGAGCATCCTGAGTCATGGTTGTCAAGCATGGATATTTTGGGAACTATAATAATAGGTTTAGTTATGGAGTTTACTATGGTATTTTTGCTGGGTGGGGATCCTATTAAGACGGTTGAGGGTGTGACTGTTACTGTAAATTATAAGACTGTGGCCAGTTGAATAATTTATGAGGGTGAAGGACCTGGGTTAATTCGTGAGGATCCTACAGGTGCAGCTGCTTTGTATAATTACGGGGTTTGGGTTGTTTTAGTTACTTGTTGGGCATTATTTACAGGTATACATATTGCCATTGAGCTTACTCGAGGTGGAGGTTAGATGACTAAGAGTAGTATGAGAGTAGGTGGAATAAAGAATGATAGGAAGTAGAGTTTGATTAGGCCTTTTTGGGTTGAGGTTAAGGTGGAAATTGAAATTTGGGTTATTGATGTTATTTTTGGCATTGTTTTTTCTAGTCAGAGTAAATCTAGTAATATGGATATAAGGTTTTGGCTTGAAGTTAGGCCTGAGTGAGGGCTTAGGCGGTGTGTGGTAGTGGAGTAAAATCCTAGTATATTAGAAAAGTAATAGATTTTTACTGGGGTTTTTAGTTTTGTATTGTTGGTTATAAGGCTGAGTTCTATAGCTAGTAGGAGGCCTAGGATAGTAACTCCTAGGGCTGCTAGTTTGAGGTAGAGGGGTATAGTTGTTTGGGGGTAGTGGGTAGGGGGGATACAGTTGGAGATAAGAAATCCAGCGAAGATGCTTCCGATTGCTAGGCGGTTAATTGGATTTATTAGTAAGGGGCTATTTTCGTTAATTAAAATTAGGTTAGTGGATCGGGGGTGGTTTGTGAGGGTAAAGAAAATTATGCGAATGCTGTATGCAGCTGTAAGGGAGGTGGCTACTAGGGTAATTATAAGGGCTCAGGCGTTGGTATATGATATATTGGCAGCCTCAATAATTAGATCTTTTGAGTAGAAGCCTGTTAAGAAGGGTGTGCCTATAAGTGCTAGGTTGCCAATAATAAGAGAGGAGGCAGTGAATGGTAGGGTATAAAATAAACCTCCTATTTTTCGGATATCTTGTTCGTTATTAAGGCTGTGGATAATAGAGCCTGCTGATAAAAATAGTATGGCCTTAAAGAAGGCATGGGTGCAGATGTGAAGAAAAGCTAAAAATGGTTGGTTAAGACCAACTGTTACTATTATAAGACCTAGTTGGCTTGAGGTTGAGAAGGCAATAATTTTTTTCATATCATTTTGTGTTAGAGCACAGATGGCTGTAAATAGGGTAGTGATAGCTCCGAGAGTTAATGTAAGTGTTTGTAGGGGTAAATTATTTTCGAATAGGGGGTGGAATCGAATAATTAGGAAAATCCCTGCAACTACCATAGTACTGGAGTGGAGTAGTGCTGAGACTGGGGTAGGGCCTTCTATGGCGGAGGGGAGTCATGGGTGGAGGCCAAATTGAGCTGATTTTCCGGTAGCGGCAAGAAGGAGGCTAATTAGGGGAAGAGAACTTGGGGTAGAGTTAATAATAAATATTTGTTGAAAATCTCATGAGTTGGCGTATAGTAAAAATCATGCTATTGCCAGGATAAACCCAATATCACCAATGCGATTATACAGGATTGCTTGTAATGCAGCTGTATTAGCATCTGTTCGACCGTGCCATCAGCCAATTAGCAGAAAGGATATAATGCCTATTCCTTCTCATCCAATGAAGAGTTGGAATAAATTATTAGCAGTAATAAGGATAATTATAGTAATAAGGAAAATAAGTAGGTACTTGAGAAATTGGTTGATATTTGGGTCAGAGTGTATATATCATATTGAGAATTCAACGATTGATCATGTGACAAGTAGTGCTACAGGGGTAAATACTATGGAGAAAAAGTCTATTTTGAAGCTTAAAAATAATTTAATAGTTTGAATAGTTGTTCAGTGTCAGTTTGAAATTATAAACTCTTGACCTGTAAAGATAAATATAGTTGTGGCTAGTAGGCTGATAGAGAGGGAGAATATAATGGCCAGTTTTACGTAATGTGGGTATAGGGGATTGTTGCGAGGATTAATAAGGGTAATTATAATAGGTACTAGCAGGGGAGCTAGTATTATTAGGGCTATGGAGGAGAACATTATACTTTTATTTGGAGTTGCACCAATATTTTTGGTTCCTAAGACCAATGGATAACTTCTATCCTTTAAAAGTTGAGAAAGCCAGGCTATTAAGCATGGGAGCATGAGTTAGCAGTTCTTGCATACTTTCTCGGTAGGTAAGAAGTTATTAACTTCTAATACTAGATTCACAATCTAATGTTTTAATTAAACTATAGCTACAGGGGGTTAGTCCCATGATTACTTTGGGATTTAGTGTAAGGAGGATGATTGGTCCCAAGTGTATTAATATTAGAGTATTTTCACGTGTAAATAAGGGCTTAAAATTGCTAGTGCTGTATGTTAATGGCCCTCGTTGCGTGGATGTAAATATATGGAGCGAGTATAGAGCTGTAATTAGTATATTAAGTCCTGTGAATACAATAGTAAAATTGGATCAGGAGAAAGAGGCTACAATTGTAAATAGTTCCCCCATTAGATTGATGGTTGGGGGTAGGGCAAGGTTGGTGAGGTTAGCTATAAGTCATCAGAGGGCGAGGAGGGGAAATAGTGTTTGTAAACCTCGGGTAAATATTATAGTTCGGCTATGAATTCGTTCATAGTTTGAATTTGCCAGGCAGAATAGTAGGGATGAGGTGAGTCCATGGGCGATTATGAGGATAATAGCGCCGGTAAAACTTCAAGGGGTTTGGATAAGGATGGCTAGAATGACCAGTGCTATATGGCTAACGGAGGAGTAGGCAATGAGAGATTTTAGGTCGGCTTGTCGTAGGCAGATGGAGCTTGTTATTACTATTCCTCATAGGGATAGGATGATGAAGGGGTAGCTTATTTTTTCTGTCAGAGGGTTAAGTATAGGAGTAATTCGTATTATGCCGTAGCTTCCTAATTTTAGTAAGATTGCTGCTAGGACTATTGAGCCTGCAATGGGAGCTTCAACGTGTGCTTTGGGTAGTCACAGGTGAAGACCGTAAAGGGGTATTTTGACTATAAAGGCTAGTATACATCCTAGTCATGTAATAGAGTTGGTTCAGGAGAGTAATATTTCTTTAGTAGTAAATAGTATTGTTAGAAGATTTAATGATCCCAGGTTGGCTAAGTAGTACAAGAGTGTAATAAGCAGTGGGAGGGATCCAGCTAGTGTATAAAATAAAAAATATGAACCTGCATTAAGTCGTTCTGGCTGATAACCTCAGCGGGTAATGACGATTAAGGTGGGAATTAAAGTGGTCTCGAACAGAATATAGAAGAGGATAAGTTCTGTGGCTGTAAATGTTATGATTAAAGAAATTTGTAGGAGAATTAGTATTGATATATAAAGCTTTTTTCGTGGCAGGGGATTATTATAGAGGTGTTGTTGAGTTGCTAGAATTATTAGGGGTAAAAGCCAGGCTGTTAGGGCAAGGAGTGGGGATGTTAATGGGTCTGAGAAGAAAATTAGTGATAGGTAGCATAATATATTTGGTAGATACAGGGGTACAAGGGCTAGGGCACTGATTAGTAGACTTCAGGCTATTGTATTAATTCATATTGTACGGTTGTTTGAGAGTCATACTGTTGGTAGTAGTATAATTGTTGGTAGGATAATTTTTAGCATTGGAGTAGGTTTAGGTTTTGTACATAGTCTAAGCCATATAAATTAGAGATTAAAATTAGTAGGGCTAAGCCGACTGCGGCTTCACATGCGGCGAAGACTAGGAGAATAATTGGTATTATAAATGTTAATGTTATATGTATATTTAGGGTTGTAAGTGTAATTAAAATAAATAGTGATAATATTATGCCCTCTAGACATAGTAGGGATGATATTAGGTGGGATCGATAGATTAGTAGTCCCAGCAGGGATATGGAGTATGCTAGTATTGTGTTGATATAAATAAAGGGCACTTGATAAATATGATTTATCATAATCTAATGAGTCGAAATCATTTGTTTTTGATTAAACTATTTATCAATTCAACTCAATCTAGTCCTTTCTGAGATCATTCGTAGGCCAACCCTACTACTAAAATAATAATTAAAGCAAGAATTATATTAGTTGTTAGTATTAATTTATTTGTTTGGGTTGCCCATGGAAGGGGGAGGAGGAGGGCAATTTCTAGATCAAATAGAAGAAATGTAATGGCTACTAGGAAAAATTTTATGGAAAAAGGTAGGTGGGCAGAGGTTGTGGGGTCAAACCCACATTCGTAGGGGTTATGTTTTTCTGCGTAGGCATTAGGCTGTGGAATTCAAAATGTAATAGTAATTAGTAAAAGGGCTAGAATAATATTTGTAATTAGAGTTAGTGCTATGTTTATTACTCTCTCTCAGATGTAACTGAGGCCTACTGATTGGAAGTCGGTTGCACTACTTATACTAAGAGAGTAAGATCCTCATCAATAAATAGAAATGTAGAGGAATAGTCATACTACATCTACGAAGTGCCAATACCATGCGGCTGCTTCAAAGCCGAAATGGTGATTGGATGTAAAATGATCTATTTGCAAGCGAAGGTAGCATGTAGTGAGGAATGTGGTTCCGATGATGACGTGTAGGCCGTGAAAGCCTGTTGCTATAAAGAATGTAGAGCCATAAATTCCATCTGAAATGGTGAAGGGGGCTTCCGAGTATTCTGATATTTGTAGGTAGGTAAAGTAGATACCCAATGCAATAGTTATAAATAGTGCTTGGGCTGACTCTTCTTGGTCAGCTTCTATTATGCTATGGTGGGCTCAGGTAATTGTTACTCCTGATGCAAGTAGAACGGCTGTATTTAGTAGGGGGACTTCTATAGGGTTAAGAGGAAAGATGCCTGTAGGAGGTCAGTGTCCTCCTGTTTGTGGGGTTGGGGCTAAGCTAGAGTGGTAGAATGCTCAGAAGAAGCCGGCAAAGAAAAAAATTTCTGAAATAATAAACAGGACTATTCCATATCGAAGGCCCTTTTGGACGGGGGTGGTGTGATGTCCTTGATATGTTCCTTCTCGGACGACATCTCGTCACCATTGAAATATGGTTATTGCGCTGGCTAGTAAACCTGCTATGAGGAGAAGGCTGTGATAAAAGTGGAATCATATAATTAAGCCTGAGGTAAGTAGGAAGGCGGACAGAGCTCCTGTTAATGGTCAGGGGCTTGGGTTAACTATGTGGTAGGCATGAGCTTGGTGGGTCATTAAGAGTTATCGTGTAGGTAAAGGCTTACTAGAAGTGTAAAGACGTAGGCTTGAATTAAGGCTACACCTAATTCTAGGGTAATTAGAAGGATAATTACAATAACAGTAATTATAGATGAGGAGAAATAAATAGATATTAGAGTTAGTGCGGTGTCTCCAAGTAGGTGCATTAGGAGATGTCCTGCTGTAATATTAGCTGTTAAACGTACGGCTAGTGCTATTGGTTGAATGAAGAGGCTAATTGTTTCGATAATTACTAGTATGGGGATAAGAGGAATAGGGGTTCCTTGGGGTAAAAAGTGGGCTAAAGATGCTTTTGTTTTGAATCGAAACCCTATAAGTACTGTGGCCGCTCATAGGGGGATTGCTATTCCAATATTTATAGATAGTTGGGTGGTTGGTGTAAATGCGTAAGGTGTGAGTCCAAGGAGATTATTAAGAGCAATAAAAGTGATCAGGGTTAGAAGTATAAGGGATCAGGTTCGTCCCTTGGTGCTGTGATTTAGTATTAGTTGTTTAAGTGTGAGTTGAATTAATCATTGTTGAAGTAGAGAAATTCGGTTGCTGATTAATTTATTGGGAGGTGTTATTAGTAGGGTGGGAAATAAGATAATTAATGTAATTAGGGGGATTCCTAGAATTGTTGGGATATTGAATGAGGCAAATAGATTTTGGTTCACTTTAGTTCTCAGGTTGCATTATGTTTTTGTATTTTAATTAATTTTGATATTGGAGAGGCATAGAAGGTGAAATTTAATACTTTTAATTGAATAGTGTAAAATAGGGCCACAACTATTGATATAATTACCAGTGGTCATGGCGAGATGTCTAGTTGGGGAATTCGCTGTAGGGATTAATATTCCCAGTCTTTAACTTAAAAGGTTAATGCTTACTAGCTTTACAGCGATACAATGTACAGGTAGGAGGCTCAGACTTCAAAGTCTTGGAAGTAAATAAATTCTAGAACGATGGGTATAAAGCTATGATTTGATCCACAAATTTCTGAGCACTGTCCATAGAAAAGGCCTGGTCGTATTGAGGCTACTATAGCTTGATTTAAGCGTCCAGGGATTGCATCTGCTTTAACGCCTAGTGATGGTACAGCTCATGAGTGTAGTACGTCTTGTGATGAAATTAGTATACGGATATCTGCTTCTATTGGCAGGGTGGTGCGGTTATCTACTTCAAGAAGTCGGAATTCGCCAGGCTCAAGAAAATATGTGGGCATAATATAGGAATCAAAGGCTAGGTCTTCGTAGTCTGAATATTCATAGCTTCAGTATCATTGGTGACCAATAGCTTTAAGGGTTAGGTATGGTTTATTGAATTCGTCTGTTATGTACAGGATACGTAAGGATGGAAGGGCAATTATAATTAGGATAATGGCAGGTAGAATGGTTCAGATGATTTCAATTTCTTGGGCATTCATTGTGCTTGTATGTGTTAGTTTTGTGGTAAGTATTAAGGAGATGATATACAGGACTAGGGAGCTAATAAGAAAAATAATTATTAGGGCATGGTCATGGAAGGCGATAAGTTCTTCTATAATAGGGGATGCTGCATTTTGTAGGCCTAGTTGGGCTGGGTGGGCCATGTAAGATATATAGGGGTTAGTCTATAACTTAACTTTGACAAAGTTATGTAATTATTTTACTAATATCTTATTGAAAAAGTCATAGGGTCTATGGAGTTGGCTTGAAACCAATTTTTGGGGGTTCAAATCCTTCCTTTTTCGTTGAGAGTTTTTACATAAGTAGCTTCTTCAAATGTGTGATAGGGAGGGGGGCAGCCGTAAAGTCACTCGAGGTTGGAGGATAGTTGTTCAACAATTATGACTTTCCGTTTTGAGGAGAAAGCCTCTCAGATTATAAAGATTATTAGGATAACTGCTGTAAGTGAAATAAATGAACCTACAGATGATACAATATTTCATGTTGTGTAGGCATCAGGGTAATCAGAATAACGTCGAGGCATGCCGGAAAGACCAAGAAAGTGTTGGGGAAAGAAGGTTATGTTTACACCTACAAATATAATACTGAAGTGAATTTTAGCGTAAGTTTGGTCGAGGGTATAACCAGAGAATAGTGGGAATCAGTGAATAAAGCCTCCTATAATAGCAAATACTGCCCCTATGGATAATACATAGTGAAAGTGGGCTACTACATAGTATGTATCGTGTAAAACAATATCTAGTGATGAGTTGGCTAGTACAATCCCGGTTAGTCCACCTACAGTAAAAAGGAAAATGAAGCCTAGGGCTCATAGTATTGCAGGAGATCATTTAATGTTGCCGCCATGTAGTGTGGCCAGTCAGCTGAAGACTTTTACTCCGGTGGGGATGGCAATAATTATAGTGGCTGATGTAAAGTATGCACGGGTATCTACATCTATTCCTACTGTAAATATGTGATGTGCTCATACAATAAATCCTAAGAAACCGATGGATATTATAGCTCATACTATTCCTATATATCCAAATGGTTCTTTTTTGTTAGAATAATATGTTACGATGTGAGAGATTATTCCGAAGCCGGGTAAAATAAGAATATACACTTCAGGGTGGCCAAAGAATCAAAATAGGTGCTGATATAAGATTGGGTCACCCCCACCAGCTGGGTCGAAGAAGGTGGTATTAAGATTGCGGTCAGTTAATAATATGGTAATTCCAGCAGCTAGGACGGGGAGAGACAGGAGGAGAAGAACTGCTGTAATAAGGACTGATCATACAAAAAGAGGGGTTTGATATTGGGTCATGGCTGGGGGTTTTATATTAATAATTGTAGTAATAAAATTAATGGCTCCCAGGATGGAGGATACACCTGCCAGGTGTAGCGAGAAGATAGTTAAGTCTACTGAGGCTCCTGGATGAGACATATTTCCGGCTAGGGGTGGATATACTGTTCAGCCAGTCCCTGCGCCGGCCTCTAGAGTTGAAGACGCAAGTAATAGGAGGAGTGATGGAGGGAGGAGTCAGAAGCTTATATTATTTATTCGGGGAAATGCTATATCCGGCGCACCAATTATAAGGGGTACAAGTCAGTTTCCAAAGCCCCCAATTATAATTGGTATAACTATAAAAAAGATTATAATAAATGCGTGAGAGGTAACGATAACGTTGTAGACATGATCATCTTCTATTAAACTCCCAGGTTGTCCTAACTCGGCTCGAATTAGGAGGCTTAGGGCGGTTCCGACTGCCCCTGCTCAGGCTCCAAATAGAAGGTAGAGTGTTCCGATGTCTTTATGATTGGTTGAAAATAGTCAGCGATTTATGAACATAGGTAGGAGGAAGGTAAAATGGCTGAGTAAGCATTAGACTGTAAATCTAAAGACAGGGGTAAGTCCTCTTTTTACCAGCCCTGAGGTGATATATCACATTGAATTGCAAATTCAGAGAAGCAGCTTCAATTCTGCCGGGGCTTCTCCCGCCTTTTTTCCCCCAACGGCGGGAGAAGTAGATTGAAGCCAGTTGATTAGGTTATTTAGCTGTTAACTAAATTTTTGTGGGTTAGAGTCCCATCAGTCTAGGAAGGGCTTAGCTTAATAAAAGCAACTGATTTGCGTTCAGTAGATGTAATATAGAGTTTTGCAGTCCTTAGGGCGTAGCAGAAATTAAGTAAATTATACTTACTGAGGGCTTTGAAGGCTCTTGGTCTTATTAACCTAAATTTCTAGATTATTAATATTAGTGGTGTTAGGGGTAGAAGGAGGGTGGAGGAGATTATAAGAGGAGTGAGGAGGGGGGTTGGTTTTGTACATTTTAGTTGTCAGTTAATTTTTGCGTTGTTGGATGTAGGAAATATCGTTACTGAGATAGAGTATGTTAGGCGTAAATAGAAATATAGGTTCACTAGTGTAAGTATGGCTATGGTGAGGGGGATAATAAGGCTATTGTTGTTTGTAAATTCTTGTATAATAATTCATTTGGGGGAGAAGCCTGTAAGCGGGGGTAGGCCCCCTAGGGATAATATTATTAGTGGAATAACAGGTATAGCTCATGTAAATTTATTTCAGGTGTGGGATATAGATAGGGTTGTTGTATTTGAATTTAGATAGAAGGTTATAAAGATAGTGATTGTTAGGAATAAATAGATAAGTAGGCTAAGAATAGTAATGCTGGGGTTGTAATGTAGAACTGCTATTATTCACCCTATGTGGGTAATTGATGAGTAGGCTATAATTTTGCGTAATTGTGTTTGATTTAGTCCGCCTCAGCTGCCAATTATAATTGATATCATGGAAATTGCTACTAAGGTATTTATATTAATGGATGGGAAGATTTGGAATATAATTGAAATGGGGGCTAGTTTTTGCCATGTGAGAATAATTATGGCGGGAATAAGGGGAATGCCTTGGGTTACTTCTGGAAGTCAGAAGTGAAGAGGGGCCATGCCTAGTTTTATTGTCAAGGCAATTAATATTGTTGTAGCTAAGAATTGGCTTGTGGGGGGATTAATAGTTCATTGTCCGGAGAATAAATTGTTTATAAAAATTATTATTAGGAGGAGCATGGATGCGGTTGCTTGAATTAGGAAATATTTTGTAGCTGCTTCTGTAGAGCGGGGATTTGTAGTCTTAGCTAGTACTGGTACAATAGCTAGTATATTTAGTTCTAGTCCTACTCAGATGAGGAATCAGTGTGAGCTTAGGATTGTAATTATAGTTCCTGTTAAAATTGTGAAGAAAATAATGAGTTGGGCTAGAGGGTTGATGTTAGTACGGGAAGGATTGAAACCAACATTTTCGGGGTATGGGCCCGATAGCTTATTTAGCTGACCTTACTTAGAATGTGGTGTAATAGGTAGCACGGAGAGTTTTGAGTTCTCAGGTATGGGTTCAACTCCTATAGTTCTAGAAATAAGAGGATTTGAACCTCTATAATTTACTCTATCAAAGTAACTCTTTTGTCAGACATATTTCTATGTTTGGGGAGGTACAGCGGATGTGAAAATTGGTATTGAGATATATCACATACATAGCGCTAATGTGAGGGGTAAAAATTTTTTTCATAGGAGATGTATAAGCTGGTCGTAACGGAATCGGGGATATGCTGTTCGAATTCATAAGAATAATGTGGTTAGTAGAAGTGTTTTGGTTATAAAGTTTGCTGTATATAATTCTGGGGTAAGCAGTGTGTGGGGTGCTGCTAAAAAGATGGTGGTGGTTAAGGCGTTTATTATGATGATATTTATGTATTCTGCTATGAAAAATAGGGCAAATGAGCCTGCGGCGTATTCGATGTTGAATCCTGAAACTAGTTCTGACTCGCCCTCTGTTAGATCGAAGGGGGCTCGGTTGGTTTCGGCTAATGTTGAAATAAATCATATTATGGCAAGAGGTCATGATGGAAGAAGGAGTCATAAGTGTTCTTGCGTTGTAATAAGTGAGTGTAAGTTGAATGAGCCACTTATTAGTAGAACGGAGAGGAGGATAATGGCTAGTGTGACTTCGTATGAAATTGTTTGGGCTACGGCTCGTAATGCACCTATTAGTGCATATTTTGAATTAGATGCTCATCCAGACCATAGAATTGAGTATACAGCTAGGCTTGAGATTGCTAATATAAATAAGAGGCCTAGGTTAAAATTGATTAGGGGGAGAGGTATAGGTAGGGGGGCTCATAGGAGGAGGGCAATGGAGAGTGCTAAGGTTGGAGCAATTACGTATAGAATTGTAGTGGATGCTGTGGGAAGTAGTGGTTCTTTTGTAAAGAGTTTTATTGCATCTGCAATAGGTTGAAGAACTCCGTAGGGGCCAACAATGTTAGGGCCTTTGCGGAATTGCATATAGCCCAAGATTTTTCGTTCTGTAAGTGTAAGAAATGCTATAGCGATAAGGGCTGGGATAACAAGTAGGAGTAAATTAATTATGAACAAGTTGTTAAGGAGAGGAGTTGAACCTCTGGTAATAAAGTTTTAAGTTTTATGCAATTACCGGGCTCTGCCACCTTAACAAGCCCTGGTTTAGGGCGGGTGAAAAAATTACAAAATTAAGATGGAAGTCATTAGGTTTGTGAGGGCGCTTATGAAAAGTGGGCCCTATTTCTCTTGTCCTTTCGTACTGGGAGAAATGTTTAATAGATAGAAACCGACCTGGATTACTCCGGTCTGAACTCAGATCACGTAAGACTTTAATCGTTGAACAAACGAACCTTTAGTAGCGGCTGCACCACTAGGATGTCTTGATCCAACATCGAGGTCGTAAACCCTATTGTCGATATGGACTCTGTAATAGGATTGCGCTGTTATCCCTAGGGTAACTTGGTCCGTTGATCAATTTATTGGGTCAATGAATAAAGGTTCACTTAGACTAGTAAGGTCTTGGTGTATATTTCTCGGGGGTTATATTATGCTCCGAGGTCACCCCAACCGAAATTTATAGTACATGGACTGTAATTTAATGCCTGTAGGTTTTTAAGTTACTGGTTTGTACTATTAAATTAAAGCTCCATAGGGTCTTCTCGTCTTATTTAAATATATCCGCCTCTTCACGGATAGGTCAATTTCACTGATTAAAAGTAAGAGACAGTTAAACCCTCGTGTGGCCGTTCATACAAGTCCTTATTTAGAGAACAAGTGATTATGCTACCTTTGCACGGTCAGGGTACCGCGGCCGTTGAACATGTGTCACTGGGCAGGCAGTGCCTCTAATACTATTTATGCTAGAGGTGATGTTTTTGGTAAACAGGCGGGGGTAGAGTTTGCCGAATTCCTTTTACTTTTTTTAATCTTTCCTGAATAGCATGCCTGTGTTGGGTTAACAGTTAGGATAATGGGCAGATGAAGTTGTGGGATAAGGTGATTTGGCTGTTAACTAGCAGTGGTAATTCCGGTCTGGGATAAGCTTATGCAGGGAGAATAATTTCATGTTACTTATACTAACATTATTACCTCTATTTGTGAATAGATTAATCCAATATGTTATAGGAGTTCAGTGAGATGGGTGGAATTAGAGGGGTAAGGGTGTTGAGCTTGAACGCTTTCTTAATTGGTGGCTGCTTTAAAGCCTACTGTAGTAGTTAGGTGTTTTACTCTCTATATAAGGTTGTTTCCTATGATCTAAAGAGCTGTCCCTCTTTAGAGTAACTATTAAATTTACGGAGGGATTAGGAGTTCTGTGAGTAAATTTAAAGTTGAACTGAAATTCTGTCTTGGATAACCAGCTATCACCAAGCTCGGTTGGTTTGTCGCCTCTACCCATAGATCTTCCCACTATTTTGCCACATAGACGGGTATGCTCTTTAGCTGTCCGTGGGTAGCTCGCTTGGTTTCGGGGAGTATTATTGAAGTTCTTTGTACGATATAGTTTCTAGTTAATTCATTATGCAAAAGGTAGAAGGGTTTATCTTTGCTTTTTCATGCTTTGTGAGGATTTGTCTTTCCCTTGCGGTACTGTATCTATTGCGCCTAAGTTCAATTTCTATCACCTATACTTTTGCAATGGGTAAATGATTTAATTGATATAATTAGATAGTATAATAGTCTATGGTTTGGGCTAGAATTAGCTCAGAGCGATCGGCTATTTGCGATATCTTCCGGGTGTAAGCTGGATGCTTTAGTTTAAGCTACGCTTTGGTTTATCCAAGCGCACTTTCCAGTACGCTTACCATGTTACGACTTATCCCCTCTATATCAGCGTATAGTTGTTTGTTGTTAGTGCACTATTAGTGTGATGTTTGAGGAGGGTGACGGGCGGTGTGTGCGTGCTTAATGGCCTTATTTCAATCAAGCTCTCTATTCTTGATTTACTGCTAAATCCACCTTGGGACTTTAAATTTCATAAAGGCTGTCGTGTGATTTTCTGATTTAGAAAATGTAGCCCATTACTCCCGCCCCATTGGCTGCACCTTGACCTAACGTTTTTATGATAATACTTCTGCTTACTATGCTATCTTTAGGGAGTTTGCTGAAGATGGCGGTATACAGGCTGAGGGCAAGGGGTGGTGAGGTTTATCGGGGTTTATCGATTACAGAACAGGCTCCTCTAGAAGGATATAAAGCACCGCCAGGTCCTTTGAGTTTCAAGCTGTGGCTTGTAGTGTTCTGGCGAATAATTTTGTTAGTTAAGTTATTGAAGTTTAGGGCTAAGCATAGTGGGGTATCTAATCCCAGTTTGTACCTTAGCTATAGTGTGTTCAGGATAATAAAGCCACTTTCGTAGAATATTTTACTATAACCAGGGTTTTCTACAACTTAGTTACAGGTTAGCTTTATTAATAGTAAGTCTTAAACACTCTTTACGCCGGACTCTATTAACTTGAGTCAATCGTATGGCCGCGGTGGCTGGCACGAAATTGACCGACTCTGGATGTCAGTATAACTTAGTTAAACTTTCGTTTATTGCTAAAGGTTTGTCACTGCTGTTTCCCGTGGGGGTGTGGCTGAGCAAAGTGTTTTGAGCTGCTTGTGCGTGCTTGATACTCGCTCCTCTTGTTTTATAGTCTGGAGGGCATTCTCACAGGGCCGTGGATGCTTGCATGTGTAGTCTTGCTGAGAGCTAATAGAAAGGCCAGGACCAAACCTGTGTGTTTATGGGGTGTAGTCACCCGTCTAGACATTTTCAGTGTCTTGCTTTGAGAATTAAGCTACATTAAC